CAAAAGGCACTCAAAGGAGTAGTAAGACCAACCATCACTACCATAGGGCTAACGTGGTAAATCCTGCCACCTCAGACTCCTATTTTCCCTCACGTGTCAACAAGCAAGTTGGGTGCTCTCCCTTAACGTGGTAGGACTCTGTTGCAGGTCTTGACGTTGGCTGATTAAAAAAGGCATCCTCGTCGCAGCAAAGCCCGTGTTTCTTAATTTAGTCAAAAACGAGACTTTCACAGGTCCGATAGGTCTTTCTACTATACTAACTAGTACTAGTAGGGTGGTTACCTTCAAATGCGTTAATTTTCCTTTTTTTTTTAGACCTTCTTTGTCAACAAGAGCCCTGCCTTGGTCTTCAATCCCCTTGAGCAGCTAGCGAGCATCCCTGCTTTCTTTGAAGCGTGCATTGGTCACATAGATGACTTCGTTAAGGAAAGCTGCTTGAAAAGTGCTCATCTCTTCGCTCTCCTCCCTTCCGCTAATGCGAATATCCCGTTCTTGGTTCTTAAATAAAGATATGTCTCCAGCCCCTGTTATGTTAGCGTCTTTAATCTCATCTATTGGTTGGAGCTCTCTTCGGGAAAGAGTCTAAGCTGCCCGCCCATTTCTTCTTCAATTTCACAAAGAAGATTTGAGTGGTTTCAGCCCCTTCTCCTATAATGTTAGGCGAGGTGCCTTCTGCTCTCTTCGATTTAGCAAGCAACTGAGTGGCTTTCGCTCCTTGGTCTATTGTCTATCGATGTCCTGCCCCACCTCTCTTTAGTGCTTGAGTTAGTTGATAGAGACCAGTACTGTAGGAATAGGCCACTTCTTGGCAAGTTCGGAAGCTTTGGTGAGAGGGGAACTAATGCTAATGGTCTCGGATATGGCAGCCTCGCTTAGTCCAGCTGAGCTCTATTATTTTCTAATGAGACTGACATAGAGTACAAGTACCAAATACTGATAAAAAGAGTGTATGCGAGTAAGTGCGAAAGCTTTTGCATCTTCTTTTCCGTTTACTAATTTGAGCTCCTCCTGTCGATCAGTGCGACTCCAAAATCCACATACAGAGAAAGCGGATGTGCCCTTATTAGCGCAGTTGCAATATCAATATATAGCGTAGTTGCAAGGCTTTCTTTCGTGAGCTAGCCTTGTTTGCTTCCTCTTTTTCCTCTCCGTTTCGGATGTCCATCCAATCTCTGATTCCAGTCCATAACTTCCTTGAATATAGCTCCTGTTGCTCTTCTCTGGCTAAGATGTCACAACGTTGGCCATCTTTTCTTAAGCCTCAGGCTGTGTTAAAGTAATCTCCTTAAGGGACTAAGGCCTGTAAAATCAGTTGAAGATGATAAGACCTAATCCGGCTTTCCGTGCGATATCCCCTTGCTAAAGGCCTATCTCTCATCTTGAAGGCAGGTTGAATGGATCATAGAAGGTGCAAGATGTGCTTCCATTCCTTTACCTATTTTTGTGCTTTTAGCAGCTTCAGCGCTTATTTACCAATCAGTGCTTGTTTAGCGGGCTTCTGTCATTCTCATTTTAATATGTTGTGTTGTAAGATGTTGTAATAAATAATGATGTAGTTGTAAGATCCTCCTTCTCCTCCCGAAGCTTGGGAATCCGTGTCGAGTACATGGAAGAGTCAGATTGAGAAAGAGAGGGTACTACGAGGGGTCAGAAGTAGCGACGAGTTAATCAAAAGGAGCAAGTTTGTTCCGTAGGCTTAGGCTTTCGTAAATGGGGCTCATGGCTTTCGAAGTAAAAATCACCCTTAAAGTACACCCACACCCCTGTACCTCTTTAAAAGGCTCTGATAGTCGAATTTTTTGTTCTTTCTTATCTTAAAGGGATCGTATTGACCCTCTTCTGAGCCTATGGGAGAAGACTGGGTAAAAGAAGCTTTTAGCCCTTGCTTGTTCAGTGCTATTTCCCGGTCGTCCAACTTTAGTCGTTATTAAGCCTGGTATGCCTCCGCCCTCCCTGTGTCCACAATTCCAGACCTTCAATCCTCGATCATCCCCTGGGCTTAGTTCACATGTTCTTGCTTAGTTCGTATTCCGGGTATGTGGCAAGCAAGAAAAACGTATTCGCCATAATTACGATATCCTTTGCTGATGCTGATAGTACTACTAGCTCTTGACTTAAAGGGCAGTAAGTTGCTCACCAATTGCGGGTGTACGCGTCCCGTAGTCTAACTGGTATTCATGTCTTCTATAGCAGTATGGTATATGTAACGTTGTTGGTTCCAGGTTGCTTAGGACTGTCAGGTTGCTAGTCTTTCGATGGTTCCCAACCCCTTTTCTCAAAAATCCCATTTCCTTCCATGAGAAACTATGGGAAATTTTTTAGTAGTATCCGTTGAGTCACCTATCATATCAGCAGGGGAAGCAGCTCTTTCAAACGCACCCAAATCTGATGAAGGAACTGTGGAATCAGCGGTTTCTTTCATTCGCTGAAAAACAACGCACCGAAAATCGAATCAAAATAATCCGATGGATCATAGCACAGGCATCATCCTAAGAAGCGG